TAGAAAATTTTTTCTCTTTTTTTAAGAAATTTTATCAATTTTGAATTAAAACTTAAAATTTCAATTACCCAAAAAATCATAAATAATTTTGAGCAAAGTACTGCTTTTCTTTTATTTGTATTCAAGACAAAATTTAGTGCTTGTTTTTAAATATAGGCACTTTTATCCTGGTCCTTTCGTACTAAGAATAATTGCTGTATCGTGGATAGAAACTGACCTGGCTCTCGCCGGTCTGAACTCAGATCACGTAGGACTTTAATGGTCGAACAGACCAACCCTTGGAAACTGCTGCATCTCCTGGAAGTCCCGATCCAACATCGAGGTCGCAAACTTTTTTATCAATATGAACTCTCCAAAAAAATTACGCTGTTATCCCTACGGTAACTTATTCCTTTGATCACTTCTACAGTGGATCACTTCTTAATAATTTAGATTTTATAAAACAATAGTTTTTTCTATCTCATAAGCGGAGGGTAAATTTTCTCCGTGGTTGCCCCAACCAAAGCGCCTTATTAACAATTTATTTTTATTACTAGGTAAAATTAATTTTCGGCTTTATTAGCCCAACAATAAAAAACTTCTAACCTTAACTTGTAACTGAAGCTCGATAGGGTCTTCTCGTCCTACGACTTTATCCTCGTTTCTTCACGAGGATAATAAATTCAAGTCCCTAAAAGAGAGACAGCTGAACCTCCGTCTTGCCATTCATACTAGCCTCCATTTAAAAGGCAAATGATTATGCTACCTTTGCACGGTCAAAATACCGCGGCCGTTTAACTTTCGTCACTGGGCAGGCAGGACTCTTTATGTCTTAGAATCTTTTCAAAGAGCGATGTTTTTGGTAAACAGGCGAGGTTAAAATTTGCCGAGTTCCTTTCTTTTAGTTTTTTATTTATAAGCCCCCTGAGTTGGAAGACGAAAATTAAATTACTTTTCTAGCATTTTATATATTTCTTCATCCAAAGTTAGAAACGATTAAACCTCAGATGGCTTTTCTTTACTAATTTTAACATTATATCTTCTAAACAAATAGAAATCTTTACTACTCTTTTACAACATAAGACTTTCAATTAAAATTTTTTACTTATTTAAAAATAAAGCTTTAACGCTTTTTATTAAGATAGATGCTATCAATCCTACTTTATTTTATTCTCTATATTAAAATTGTTTTATCCTTAGTCTATAAATAAAGCTTTTTCTTCTTGACAAACAAGCTTATCCCTATTTGTCTCACATTAAAATATTATTTTTATCTACTATTATTATCTTAAGAATTTTTTATATAATAAATATTTCATGCTTAACTCACATTAATTTTGTAAAGAACCAGCTATTTTAAAGCGCGGTAAGCATTTCACCCCTAACATCTCCTCAAACCTTACTATTGCAACAGTAAAAGTATTAACTCTAAAAGTAGAAAACATTAGCTCGCCCAATTTCGGGAAACAGAACTTTTTCTTTTATTCTTACTAAACCATTATACAAAAGGTACAAAATTTAAAGCTTTCTTTTCCTACTTTCACTTTTTCATATTATTTCAATTTTCCCTTAAGGTACTTTCTTTATAGTTTTATAAAAATCTTTCCAAAAAATGTACTTAACCTTTTTACTTTGTCTTCAATATTTTGACTAAAATAACTTTAACAAATTTTCAACAAAACTTTACAAACTAATTTTTAAAATCTTATTATATAAATTAAATTTTGAATAAAGATATTATTAAAGGGGAAAATACCAACCCGAAAACACTAAAAGCCACGAGAAAACTTAAAAAACCGCCATATAAGTGAAACGATAACTCTTTTGAACCAACCCTACGTCACGAAAACATTACCAAGGAATGCTGAGGAAAAAAGACTAAACTTCTTTTAAAGGCGATTCGTAGATAAAAAAATAATCTTATTAAACTACCTATCACAAGAAGGCAACTTTTTAGAAGACTTCCATTCTGAATCAAGCACTCTAAAGCTAAAAACTTTATTAAAAATCCTGTCAAGGGGGGAAGTCCCCCCAAAGATAACGCCCCCAATATTAAAAAAAACCCCCCAATCGAATTATAAAAAATTAATCGCCTTATTGAGGATAACGTTACTAAACTTAACTCTTTTCTTATTAAAAAAACCATAGATTTTATAAAAACATAAATTACAAACATAACCAACCTTACTTCCCTAGAAAAACAGACCACCCTGCAAATTCATCCTATGTGGGCGATCGATGAAAAAGCTAAAATCTTTCGCACTTGAGTTTGATTCAATCCCCCTCATCCGCCGACAAAAACAGACAAAGCACCAGCTATTACTAACAAACTACTTTTTAACTCTTTTATAATATAAATCAATACTACAAAAGGAGCCACCTTTTGCCAAGTCGACAATACCAATCCTTGAATAAATCCTACACCCTGAACTACATCAGGAAACCAATAATGACACGGGAATAAACCTAACTTTAATCCTACAGCTATTCTTAAAACTAAAGACGCCATTAAACCTAAAGGACAACCAATCCTCCAGGAAGAGTGAAATCAGGCTTTTACTAACACTGCATTCAAAATCATGGCGGCACTAACAGATTGAACAAGAAAATACTTTACAGTCGATTCTACACCTCGAGGTGAAAATTGATACGATAGTATCGGTAAAATTGATAAAGTTTTCATCTCTAAACCCACTCAAAGAGTAAACCAGTGATGTCTCCTGACTACAACTAAAGTTCTTACTATTACATTCAAAATTAGTAAAACTATCAATCTTCGATTCACAAAACTTGAAAGGATTTTAACCTTTATCAATCTAATTATCAGCTAGATGTTCTTACCAAAAGAAACAAGTTCATCTGAACATTTTAGGAGGAAGTATGTTAAAAGAGACTAAAAAAATTACAAAAAACACTAGAAAACATAATCTTAAAGGTAAATACTTCTTTCAGGTTAAATACATCAACTGATCATAACGAAACCGAGGATAAGAAGCACGAACCCAGAGAAAACCAACTATTAAAAACATTACCTTTAAACCCATCATTACAACTTTTAAAGGAAAAAAATCTCTAAAGTAAGACCTACCCCCAAAAAAAAGAATTACAGTTAAAAGTTTCATAAAAATAATTTTAGCATACTCAGCTATAAAAAACATGGCAAAAGGACCACCAGCATACTCAACGTTATACCCAGATACTATTTCAGACTCACCTTCCGTTAAATCAAAAGGAGCTCGATTCGTCTCCGCCAGAGTTGAAACAAATCATATAACAAATAATGGTAAACATGGTGAAGCCAGCCAAACTACGTTCTGACCTTCCTCAATTATTGACAATCTAAAACCCCCCGAAATTATTACAACCCTGAGTAAAATCAAACCTAGTCTTATCTCATAAGAAATCGTCTGAGCAACAGCACGAACTGCACCTAAAAAAGAGTAGTTTGAATTAGAAGACCATCCAGATCCTAGTAAAGAGTAAACCGATAATCTGGATAACCCTATTATAAGAACTAAAGACAATTTTATTTTTACAGTTGAATAACAGACAGGGATGAGTGCCCACAAAACAATAGAAACTGTTAGAAATAAAACCGGAGAGAAAAAAAACAAATAAGGAGAAGCTTTTGAAGGCTTTAAAGTCTCCTTTATTAGTAACTTAACCCCGTCTGCTATAGGTTGAAGTAAACCAAACGGACCAACAATTTTGGGACCCTTTCGAAGCTGCATATAACCCAAAACCTTTCGCTCCACTAAAGTCAGAAAAGCTACTCCCAATAAAACCGGGATAATAAAAAACAGAGATTTAATTAATACTAACAACTTTTCCATAACTAAAAAAGGGATTTGAACCCTTGATAAAGAAACCTTAGGCTTCCTGCATTTCCTCTTTGCTACTTTAGCTTATTATATATAATAAAATTTTGCATACCCTATTCCTGACTCTTAACAGGAACCTTTTGATTGGAAATCAAATATACTAAATATACTTATAAGGCTAACGAGAAAAGGAATTAAACCTCCATTTATAAATTTACAATTTACCGCATTTCTTTCTGCCACCTCATTAAAGAATTAGTTAAAAAATAACGGCGGATTGTCAGACCGCAATTATTAGTAACCAACCTAATATTCTTTAAATAAAGGGAGGTATCTATCCTTCCATTTTTGGGGTATGAACCCAAAAGCTTATCTTTAGCTTACTTTACTTGGTAGAGCTTGATAGTTAAGCATCTCTTTTACACGGAGAAAATATTTGTGCAAATCAAATTACCTCGAAAAGTTCTGGCGAAAACTTATCCCGCATCTATAAATTTGCAATTTAAAATGTTAATTACACCACAGAACCCAAGGATTAAAAAATTCCCATTTTTATTTAAAGCTTTGAAGGCTTTTAGTTTTCTTAACTTAAACCCTTGTGAATTTAGTTTAAAAGAAAAAACGCTTAACTTGCACTTAAGAAATTTAGGTTTAATTCCTTAAATTCACAATCAGAAAAGAGACTCGAACTCTTGAGTAATAGATCCTAAATCTACCGCATTTTCCTCTTTGCTATTCTAACCCCTGAGTTGGCAAGTATTGATCTTGCTATCTCCTGGTTAACGGCCAATTGCCTTCCCATTAGGCTACAACCCACAATAGAAAGTAGTTTAACTCGTAAAACAAAGAACTTTGACTTCTTAAATATAAGTTCAATTCTTATCTTTCTAAATCAGAAAAACAAAACTCTATATTTATACCAATAACTCCCAAAGTTATTATTCTGATTAAACTATTTTCTGTTTATATTATATATAATGAAATTACAAACCATGCAACTAAGACGATGATTTTTTTCCACGAAACATAAGGACATAGGAACACTCTATCTAATTTTTGGAGCTTGAGCTGGAATGGTAGGAACAGCAATGAGGGTAATTATCCGAACAGAACTAGCCCAACCTGGCTCTCTTTTACAAGATGACCAAATCTATAAAGTAATAGTAACCGCCCATGCTTTAGTAATGATATTCTTCATGGTAATGCCAATCATGATAGGAGGCTTTGGGAATTGACTTATTCCCCTTATGATTGGAGCCCCAGATATGGCCTTTCCTCGGATGAATAAAATGAGATTTTGACTGGTTCCACCATCTTTTCTACTACTAGTAGCCTCAGCAGGTGTTGAAAGAGGGGCTGGAACAGGATGAACAATTTATCCTCCCCTATCTAGAGGCCTAGCGCACGCAGGAGGATCAGTTGATCTGGCAATTTTTTCACTCCACCTAGCCGGTGCCTCATCTATTTTGGCCTCAATCAAATTTATTACCACAGTAATTAAAATGCGAACACCCGGTATCTCATTTGATCGCCTACCCCTATTTGTATGGTCAGTATTTGTTACTGCATTCTTACTCTTACTCTCTCTTCCAGTTTTAGCCGGAGCTATTACTATGCTCTTAACCGACCGGAAAGTAAAAACAACCTTCTTTGATCCTGCGGGGGGAGGGGATCCAATTCTCTTTCAACACCTATTCTGATTTTTTGGCCACCCGGAAGTATATATTCTTATTCTTCCTGGGTTTGGAATGATATCACACGTAATAGCACACTACTCAGGAAAGGCAGAACCATTTGGTTACCTCGGAATGGTTTACGCTATAGTTTCTATAGGAATACTAGGATTCTTAGTATGAGCACACCATATGTTTACTGTAGGAATGGATGTAGACACACGAGCATATTTTACTGCAGCTACAATGATAATAGCTGTACCGACAGGGATCAAGGTATTTAGTTGGATGGCTACCCTTCAAGGAAGAAACTTACGATGGGATACTCCACTTCTCTGGGCCTTAGGTTTTGTGTTTTTATTCACAATAGGAGGATTAACTGGTGTAATATTAGCCAACTCATCAATTGATGTTGTTCTACACGACACCTACTATGTTGTAGCACACTTTCACTATGTTCTTTCAATGGGAGCAGTATTTGCAATCTTCGCGGGCTTCACCCACTGATTTCCCCTCTTTTCCGGACTTTCTTTCCACCCACTTTGAAGAAAGATCCATTTTATCCTAATGTTTATTGGAGTAAAATTAACTTTCTTCCCGCAACACTTCCTTGGGTTAGCAGGAATGCCTCGACGGTATTCAGACTACCCGGATGCTTACACTTTATGAAACACAGTCTCTTCTATAGGATCAACTATCTCGTTAGTAGCAACTCTCCTATTCCTGTTTCTGTTGTGAGAAGCATTCTCCTCACAACGTCAAGCCATTTACCCAGAATTCTCAGCTTCCTCCCTAGAATGGCAATACTCTTCTTTTCCCCCCTCTCACCACACTTTCGACGAAATTCCTTCAACTGTTTTTTTAATTAAGTAATCGAGAGCTAGTCTAAAAAGGACAATTAATTTCGGCTTAATAAGTTTTGGTTAAAACCCCAAAGCTCTCTTATTTCTTCAACTTTTTTAATAATAATTTCACTTTTTTACTTAGGTCTTATTGGGATTTTAATTAAACGACTTCATTTTTTGTCCATTTTGCTTTGCCTTGAACTACTTCTAATATCCATATTTCTCGGAATAATTCTCTACTCCTGTAAATTCAAAACCATTTTCATATTTCCAAAAAAATTAATTCTTCTTACCCTCTCAGCCTGCGAAGCAAGGGCTGGACTATCTTTAATGGTTATCCTTTCACGAACACATAAATCAGACCTAGTATTAAAAATAAAAATACTTCAACACTAAATGGCAAACTGAACCCAATTCGGACTACAAGACGCATCCTCTCCATTAATGGAGGAACTCATCTACTTTCATGACTACACCCTAATAATTCTAACTTTAATTACCATCCTGGTTTTTTATGGACTAGCATCACTTCTATTCTCAACCAAAACAAATCGATTCTTTCTTGAAGGACAAACCCTAGAAACTGTGTGAACAATCCTCCCTGCCATAATCCTCATATTTATTGCACTTCCTTCTCTCCAACTCCTCTACCTTATGGATGAGGTAAACAAACCATTCCTCACAATTAAGGCTATTGGACACCAATGATATTGAAGGTACGAATATGCTGACTACCGGGAATTAGAATTTGACTCTTACATGATCCCAACATCAGACCTTATCTCTGGTAAACCTCGACTTCTTGAGGTAGATAATCGACTGATTCTACCGTCACAAACACCAATTCGAGTTTTGGTATCATCATCCGATGTCCTCCACTCTTGAGCAGTTCCATCACTAGGCATTAAGATGGACGCAGTACCAGGACGATTGAACCAAGTTAAATTCTTTATCTCACGACCAGGCTTATTTTATGGGCAATGCTCAGAAATATGCGGAGCCAATCACAGATTTATGCCTATAGTTATAGAAGCAGTAAATTTTTCCACATTTGAAAACTGAATTTCTACTTTTCTAAAAGAATCCCTGATAAGCTTATAAGGAAGCCTCAAACTCTTAATTTGAAAAAAGCGGACTCACCAACCGCTATTTGGGAATGCCACAACTTAAATTTGCATGATGACTTCTAAACTTCCTCCTAGGATGAGCCTTTATTCTCGTTGTATTCATGGTTTTATCAAGAAAGAAACTTAACTATTACACTAAAAAAGCCCTGAGCACTAAAACAAACCAACTGACCACAAAAAAATGACTATGAAATTAAAAAGAATCTTCGGTCAATTTTCCCCGGACTTAGTTATATTTATTCCCATGACATTAGTAGCCCTCTCTATCAACCTTTCCTGACTCTTTTTTTCTAACGAATCAAAATGACTTCCAACACAAGTCCACTTTTTTACCACTCTATTTTTTCGAGAAGTATTAAAGATCATATTTCAACAAAACAGCCAGGAATCAGCCCCTTGAGTATTATCTTTTTTGTCAGTATTTACCCTTATATTCTCAATCAAACTCCTAGGACTCCTACCATACGCCTTTACCTCTACGAGCCACATATCATTAACATATAGGATTGGGATACCACTATGAATGTCGGTCAAAATACTGGGCTTTTATTTAGCATTTAAAAGCCGCCTCAGACACCTAGTACCCCAGGGAACCCCACCATTTTTAGTTCCCTTAATGGTGATAATAGAAACACTAAGACTTTTTGCCCAACCAATTGCATTAGGATTACGACTAGCCGCTAACCTAACCGCAGGACACCTCCTAATCTACCTTTTATCCACAGCAATATGAGTATTATCCAGATCCCCAACAATAGCAGGAATAACCCTAATAATATTTTTCTTACTCTTCTTGCTAGAAATAGGTGTAGCATGCATTCAAGCATATGTATTCACAGCGCTCGTACAATTTTACCTATCTCAGAACATATAACCTAACGCCCCCTACTTTAATTTATGACCCACCAACACCCCTACCATCTAGTAGATCAAAGCCCATGACCCTTAACAGGCGCCACTAGAGGACTCATGATGACTTCCGGACTAATCCTTTGGTTCCACACCAAAACAAAACTCCTTTTTATTCTCGGAACAATCCTACTAACCCTTACAACAATAAAATGATGACGAGACGTTATACGAGAAGCAACTTTTCAGGGATACCACACACTTCCCGTAAACAAGGGCCTACGATATGGTATGCTCCTGTTTATAACATCCGAGGTCTGCTTTTTTTTCGCCTTTTTCTGGGCATTTTTTCACAGAAGACTAGCTCCCACCATAGAACTCGGAGTATCATGGCCACCAACAGGAATAGAACCAATTAACCCATTCCTAGTACCCCTTCTTAACACAGCAGTTCTCCTTTCTTCAGGCGTTACAGTAACTTGGGCACATCACAGAATACTTTCCGGAAATCGGAAGGAAGCCATCCAAGCACTAACCCTTACAGTTTTCCTTGGACTATACTTTTCGGCCCTACAGGCCTGGGAATACTTCGACAGCCCTTTTACCATTGCTGACAGGGTTTATGGTTCAACCTTTTTTGTCGCGACAGGCTTTCACGGGCTTCACGTTTTAATTGGAACAACCTTCCTCATTGTTTGCTTAGCTCGGCTAATAACCTTTCACTTTTCTAATAATCACCATTTTGGGTTTGAAGCGGCAGCATGATATTGACACTTTGTAGACGTAGTATGATTATTTCTCTACATTTGCATTTACTGGTGAGGTTCATAAGAGAAAGAAGGAATTAACACCTTCATCCTTTTAGTTTCAAGCTAAACGCATTTCTTTCTGCCACTTCTCCTAATTATATATCCAATTAAATTTTCAAACTAACAATAGTATTCCTGACAGTTATTCTTGTCGCGGCTATCATAACGGCGGCCGCACACATACTCCCCCAACGGAACGTAAATGCAGAAAAGTCGTCCCCATACGAATGTGGGTCTGATCCACTTAAATCCGCCCGAATTCCATTCTCTTTCCGTTTTTTCCTTGTTGCTATTCTTTTTCTATTATTCGACCTAGAAATAGCCCTCTTATTCCCCCTGCCAACAGCTATATTTGTTTTTAAACCAATCACTCCAACCGTTCTCACCCTCCTGTTTACAGTAATCCTACTCGTAGGGTTAATCTTTGAATGGATAAACGGCGGACTTGATTGAGCAGAGTAAAACCTAATTAATGATATCTCTTGTACTCCTCACTACCTTATCCACCTTTACCTTATGGGTCTCCAAGCCTCAGCATATTTGAACTACTTCTATTGTATCCTCTATCATAATCTCTTTTTCAAGTATCTTCTTAATCTTCCCCCATTGGCCATCTTCTTGGCACCACCTCTCCTCCTCTCTCGCTACAGACTCTCTGTCGTCGCCGCTTATAATCCTGAGATGTTGACTCGTACCAATATCCCTTTTAGCCAGAATAAAAACGATTTCCAAGCAAAACACCATGAATCAACGAATATTTACCTCACTAATTTTTATTATACTTACAGCATTAGTCATAACATTTTCTGCACTAGACCTATCCCTATTCTATATAGCATTCGAAACATCCCCTATACCCACGCTCTCCCTCATATCGCGATGGGGCGCACAAAAGGAACGCTTCCAAGCTAGTGTGTATTTCCTATTCTATACCTTAGCAGGCTCGCTCCCCTTACTTATAGCCCTTATCTCAATATTCTCCTCCAATAAAACACTTTTGCTACCACTCGTAACCTCAATTGAGACCAAATTGTCTCCCCACATAGTATTATCCTCAATTTGGTGACTTTCATGTCTTCTAGCCTTTGTTATAAAGATGCCGGTTTACGGATTTCATTTGTGACTACCAAAGGCCCACGTGGAGGCACCCATAGCGGGGTCGATGATACTTGCAGCCATTCTCCTAAAGCTAGGGGGATACGGACTTTCACGAACAATTACTATCTTCTTCCTTCCTTCAGCGTCCTTCTTGTCTTTCCCATTAACAATTTTCTGTCTATGAGGAAGATTAATAACAAGCATAATTTGTCTACGACAAACAGACCTGAAGGCACTCATTGCCTACTCATCAGTAGGCCACATGAGAATGGTTGCCTCTGGAATATTCTCCCTCTCCATTTGAGGAATTAAAGGAGCACTAACACTCATGGTGGCACATGGATTAATCTCATCAGCATTGTTCTGCCTCGCAAACCTCCTCTACGAGCGTAAATCTACCCGAACTCTTATAATCTCCCGAGGATTTAAGATTATTACTCCCCTTCTCTCCGTATGATGATTAATTACCTGCGTATCCAATCTCGGGCTTCCACCCACTCCCAACCTGCTTGGGGAATTACTCATAATCTCAGCCATTATAGACTGGAAAGTACTCTCTTTCCCCCTTGTAACAACAGCTACAATATTTAGAGCAATATACTCTTTAATGATATTTAGAAAAGTAAAAAAAAGAAAATTCCCATCTTTTATCTCTAAAATTCCTCCCCTAGCCTCCTCCGAACACCTTCTAATCTCACTCCACCTAGCACCAATAATCTTTCTAATAATTAGTCCAACACATATAACACTCTAACAGCCGAGCCTAAAAAAGAGATATGAACAGAATTTTTAGAATTTACCAATACCCCCCCCTTACAAAAAAAAAAAAAAAAAATACAATGTAAATCCCAATCATTTAAGATTTTAATAAAAAATACAAATCATTGCTTTTTCCACTCTAAATAAAAATTTTTACTCAAAACAACCAAATTTTGATCAAAGTAGTTTAAAATAAAACTTTAATTTGTGGCATTAAAACTGTTGGTTTAAATCCAATCTATGATCCGAAATTTATGGGTTATCTAAGTCCTGCTAAGTCTTAAGATCTGTAGTTCAACTCTATGGAAATTTCGATGCTAATCAAACCATCTAAAATTATTCTTACCTTAAAACTAACCATTATTCTTATCCTATTTTTGTCAATTTTTTTCTTTCAAAAGAAAACCAAACCTTTCTTCTTTAAAAAAAAATTATTTGCAGGAACAACCAACAACAATAATTTTTCCATTATTTCCAAGAAAAGAACCTTCTTTATTTTTATTCTAAAGAATTTAGCTATCATTTCCTTAATTCCTCTCTCTGTAAATATAATTTTTCAATCCCCCGATGTAGTTCTCATTCTAAACACTTGACTAAAAAAAAAATCTTTCTCGATAACACTAGAATTTCACTTTGACCTTAAATTTAAAATTTTTTTATCTGTCGCTCTAATAGTATCTTGATCAATTTTAGAATTCTCCTTTTACTACATGAAAAAAGACCCAACCCCAAACAAATTTTTTCGACTTCTCATTATTTTCTTATTAAACATGATTATCTTGACTTCAACCAAAAAAATTTTTCTCCTGTTCATTGGTTGAGAGGGTGTAGGATTTCTTTCTTTTTTGCTAATTAGCTGATGAACCACCCGATCTAAAGCTAAAAAATCAGCCATTCAAGCAGTAATCTACAACCGAATTGGTGATATTGGAATTCTTCTTTTTTTTTCCATCAGACTTTCATTATTCAAATCCTGGTCACTGTCAGAAATAACCCCACTAAACTCGAAACACTCGCCAGTTTTTATCCTTCTTTTAATTGGGGTGGTAATAGCTGCCGCTGGAAAGTCAGCACAATTTGGTCTTCATCCATGACTTCCAGCAGCTATGGAAGGTCCAACACCAGTGTCTGCACTACTTCATAGATCTACAATGGTGGTTGCTGGAATTTTCCTTCTTGTCCGAATTAGTCCAATCTACAAAAATATACAAACCTTTAAAACTTCTTGTCTCATTTTAGGATCCTTAACAGCATTGTTTGCTGCTACAACGGCAATTTCTCAGCACGACATAAAGAAGATTGTAGCCTACTCTACAACAAGACAACTTGGACTAATGATGGTATCAATAGGACTTAATCAACCAAAAATAGCTCTTTTTCATATTTGTACTCACGCCTTTCTCAAGGCTATGTTATTTTTATCCTCTGGGAGAATAATCCACAGACTAAATGACGAACAAGACCTTCGGAAGATGGGTGGTCTGCATTTTCTCTTACCTAAAACCTCTGCCTGTATTGTATTAGGAAGACTTGCACTGTCAGGAATCCCCTTCTTAGCAGGATTCTACTCAAAGGATCTTATTTTAGAAATTGGCCTCACGAGACTTTCAAAATTTTCAGGAATATTACTAGCTTTTGTAGCAACTTTTCTTACTTCAGTATATTCAGTACGAATTATCTTGTTTTGTTTTTTTAAACCCCCCTCTTTCTCCCCGTTGTCCCCCACAAAAGAGGAAAACAAAAACCTCATAGCAGCTCTTAATCGACTAGCCCTTGGAACAATCATTTCTGGTTGATTTTTTATAACTTTTGTTTTCTCAACACCCCCTATCACCATAAAACTTTTTTTAAAGAAATTAGCTCTTATTTCTTCTCTATTGGGGGCATCTTTCTCCTTTTCCTTAATAATGTTTTTCTCCCGACTTAACCTCTTAAAACTTAAAAACAACATAAACAAATTTTTTTCAAAACAATGATTTTACCAAAACCTCTCCCACATAATTTTTACAAATTTATCTTTCTTCACATCTTTATTCTTAAGTACACGAAACCTAGATCGAGGTTGAAGAGAAAATTTAGGTGCCCAAGGTATTGCTAGATTATCTTCAAAATCCTCTCAATTTTACCAACTCTCGCAGAGAGGCTACATTAAGCAATATTTAATACTCTCATTTTCATCTTTCCTTTTTATTTCCCTCTCATCAGTATTACTCTTTTAAAACCCTAATAATACCTTTATAAAGCCTTTAACACATTAAAATCAGAACCGTAAGTTATTATTAAAGCTACAATTAAAGCCACTAAAAGAATATAACCACCCCCAATTAGATATCACCCCATTTCTTTGTACAGCTCACCTCTCCCCAATAAACCAGGATTAGCAACCCTCAACCAAGATCTTATCTCCCCTTTTACAAATAAATCAAAATTTATTAACACCCAGGAAATTATTAATAACCTCAAAATTACAATCTCCTTAAAATCAATTCTTACCGTTGGATACCGCTCTGCTGAAATAGCAGTTGAATAAACAAAAACAACCAACATTCCACCCATATAAATAAGAATTAAAATTAGAGCCATAAAAGGAACCCCAACCAGCCTAACAAAGATACATCCGGATAAAGCCACAACTACCAAGCCAAGAGCCCCGTAATAAGGTGACAAACTGTAAAAAACCAAAGTACCTCCAAAAAACATAATAACGAATAATCTATAAAAAATCATTATATATAACAAACTATGACCGGTCCTCTACGAAAGAAACACCCACTATTTAAGATTGTAAAAGGCTCCTTAATTGACCTTCCATCCCCTAGCAACCTTTCAATATGATGAAAATTTGGTTCCCTTCTAGGATTATGCCTAATAATTCAAATTGTCACTGGTTTATTTTTAGCAATGCATTACACCCCAGACATCTCTCTGGCCTTTTCATCAATAAGACATATATGCCGAGACGTGAAATATGGTTGACTCCTACGAAAAACACACGCCAAAACTGCCTCCTTTTTCTTTTTCTGCCTTTACTTTCACATAGGCCGAGGAATTTATTATGGGTCTTATATAAAAAAGGAAACATGAAAAATCGGTGTAATACTTTTTCTTCTAACAATGCTTACAGCCTTCGTGGGTTACGTACTACCGTGAGGGCAGATGTCATTTTGAGGTGCAACAGTTATCACCAATTTAGTCTCCGCCGTACCCTATCTAGGGTCCTCAATAGTACAATGAATTTGAGGTGGATTTTCTGTTGACAATGCAACTCTTAACCGATTTTTTGCATTCCACTTCTTATTTCCATTCATTATTGCAGCTCTTTCTATAGTCCACCTCCTTTTTCTTCACCAAACAGGTTCCAATAAACCAACTGGAATAGAATCCAGCTTTGATAAGACCCCATTCCATACGTACTTTTCAACAAAGGATATAACAGGGTTTTTAATATTATTCCTTCTGCTTTCATCAATAGTTCTTCTCTCCCCAAACTTACTAAAAGACCCTGAAAATTTTAAGCCAGCCAACCCATTAGTTACACCTGTCCATATCCAACCAGAGTGGTACTTTCTTTTTGCTTACGCAATCTTACGCTCCATCCCTAAAAAGTTAGGTGGTGTAATAGCTCTTTTAGCCTCGATTCTTGTACTTTTTTTAGTACCTATACTTCACACTTCAAATAACCAGGCAAAAACTTTTCGACCAGCATCACAAACATTATTTTGATTCCTAGCAACCATATTTATTATTCTAACCTGGATAGGGAGACAACCTGTTGAAGACCCATTTATTTTAATTGGCCAAATTTCCTCAACAATTTATTTCCTACTGTTTCTAATCGCTCTACCTCTAACATCCGAATTAGAGAAAAAGCTAGTATTCTGCAAAGATGGCTTAACGAAAAAGCAAAGCACTGAAAACGCTTAAATAAAGGTTTAATTCCTTTTCTTAGCAACCGATTTGGTCCTAGCCCTCTCCTTGGTTCTGTCTAAACCGATACATGCAAGAAAATTAACAGTACAGTGAGTAAAGTTAGAATTATACTATAAAGAAATAACTTTTATACAAGGTATCAGAAAATTAACCAAAAATTCCAAGACACCTAGACCCCCACATCTGCAGTAGCCTAACATTACACAATAAGCAAAAGCTTGATATAGTTATAGACTAAAGAGTTGGTTAATTATGTGCCAGCCACCGCGGTTATACATAAGACTCAAACTAAGAAACTTATATCGGTCTAAAAGTGATTAGGGATAAACTACTTTAAGGTGAAAAACAACTTCAGTACTAACAAGCTTTTACAGTAAACTAACAACTAAACAAAACTTACCTTAAATCCCCCGAAACACTAAAGCTCAAAAATAAACTGGGATTAGATACCCCACTATATGAGCCGTAAAAAACCAAAAACACCAGAGAACTACGAACTAAAGTTTAAAACTCAAAGGACTTGGCGGTTTTTTAGATCTCCCTGGAGGAGCTTGCTATCTAACCGATAACCCACGAAAAACCTTACCAGCTATTGAAAAATCAGCCTGTATACCATCGTCGTCAGTCTACCTCCCAAGAGAAGTTTTCATAAAGAATTTTTCTTCCCCACGTCAGATCGAGGTGCAGCTAATTAGCTGGCGATCAGTGAGCTACAATAAAACTCCAACAGTCAAATACTTCTATGAACAGTTTTTTGAAAAAAAAACCAGAAATAGGATTCAGTAGTAACGCTTACTAGATAATAGGCGTGAAACTCCCCTCTTCAGCTCTAAAATGCGCACACATCGCCCGTCACTCTCGTCCAAAGAGGAGAAAAGTCGTAACATAGTAGGCGTATTGGAAAATGCGCCTGGAACAATTAATTCCTGTAGTCCAACAACGACAGTAACTTTTCACGCTACAAATTTGGGTGGAAATCCCAACAGGAATTCAAGCCTTAAAAGCTATCGGGAAGCAATTAATCTTGTAAATTAAAAGTCTTAGGTTCAACTCCTTTTTAAGGCTACCCGTAACCCCCCACCCCCCTCCCCGGGGGGGTACCTGCACTCTGCCTTATATAGTATTAGTATATAAGTTTGTGTTCAATCAATTTTGTGGGTCAATCTCAAGAGTTAGCTTACGCTTATTTCCAGGAATGGGGTTCAAACTTTCACCTGTAACTTTACTTCATTCTTTTTTTTAAATGTCCTCCGGAGGTCCTGTGAAGGAAAGCTTTCCTTTCGGGGATAAAACAGCCTAATGGTACAGAACTTTCTGTCAACAGAATTATTTCACCTTTTCTTGAAGTACTGGTTTTACACTTCTAATTTATTTCTCAATTTTTAGTTATTATGACACCTAACTAAAAGTTTTT